AAATTTTGAAGAAGAGTATAAATAAGACAAAGGAGTTTTCATAATTTCATTTTTTTGATCATAAATAATCGCCAACAAGAATTTGGTTCTTTTTACGTACTTGATATCGATAAATCTGCGAATCTAGAAATTCATTTCGGCCAATTGAACCTTCTCGAACTGTTTCTTTTTAAGAACCAAAAAGATTTGTGCCAAAATAACAGATGCCAAGAAGAACAAAAGTCCTTGGACACGTAATGGATCTTGAAGTACTATTTCTGCATCTCCCTGACCAAATCCGCCTACATTAGGATTACTCGTTAATGGTTGATCAAATTTGATAGATTCGCCCTCGGAAACAAGAAGTTCTGGTCCGGGAGGGACAATATCAACCACTTGACGTCCCTCTGACGCATCCGTTATGGTTATCTCATACCCCCCTTTTTCTTTTCGTATGATTTTGCTTACTATACCTGCTGCTGTAGCATTATAAACTGTATTGTTACTCTTGTTGCCGTCGGGATAAATCTGACCCCTTCCCCTGTTCCCGCCTACGTATATAGGATATTTTAAGAAGTGAACATCCTTCTTAGTAGCAGGGTCCGGGGAAAGAATAGGGAAGGTTATTTCACTATATTTTTTACCAGGGACAGGGCCTACCACAAGAATATTTGTTTTATTGGGGCGATAGCTCTGAAAAGACAAATTGCCAATCTTTTCTTTCATCTCAGGAGAAATACGATCGGGAGGGGCTAATTCAAACCCCTCCGGTAAAATAAGAACAGCCCCGACGTTCAACCCCCCTTTTTTACCATTAGCAAGAACCTGTTTCAGTTGCATATCATAAGGAATTCGAACAACTGCTTCAAATACAGTATCAGGAAGTACCGCTTGTGGAACCTCAATTTCCACGGGCTTATTAGCTAAATGGCAATTGGCACATACAATACGCCCAGTCGCTTCTCGTGGATTTTCATAACCCTGCTGTGCAAAAATGGGATATGCACTTGAAATGGACGTCCGAGTTAAGATATATATCATGAGCGATACGGAAATAGATCGAGTAATCTGTTTCTTTAGCCAAGAAAAAGCATTTCTATTTTGCATGGTCCAATCATTGATCGCGAAAATTTCTACAATAAATTGGGTAGGTCGCTAGTATAGTTCCCTAGCCACGATTCTGCTATTTGCTGGAATAATCTAGGATGAATCTTCCCGATGGTTAGAAATAGGAAGAGTAAATATGATTTTCAATACTTTGCTTATGTACAACTACAAAGTACCAAGCATTCTAATTGGATTAGATTAATATCAATGGATCCTTTATCATTCAGTTATTGAATCATAAATCAGTAAAATTGACGGAGACAGACTAGTTAAATAACGGAAAAGCCAATATTTAAAACATGTATCAAAAATTACTGGAAGGATGCAAACAAGAATAGTTATAGTTTGCTCATTCGCAACAACTCCAACCTCGTTATAGATAGAGCGTATAGCGAATTCCCAACCTGGGGGTGAATGATATCCGAGAAAAAACTCAGTTACTAGAAGAAGACACAAAGCTTTTGCTGTGTCACTTAAGTTATATAGGAATTCCTGAGCCCAAGAGTTAAGAATAACAAGTTTTTCCTTACCCAAAATTGAATACCCGCTTAGAATACCAAACCAGATGATATTTGTTGAGAAGTGCAAAATCGTATCCATACGATTCTCATTTTGTATCGTGATTAATTGGATCGTTTCTTTATGGATTCCTATCCCAAACTCTTCGAGATGTGTTTCCGAGTATTCCTTGATCATTTCGTCCAAGAAGAGGAGTTCCTCTAATTCTCTGAATTTTTCTAGAAGACTCTTTTCTTGAATATTATTCAAGACAATTTGGGATTGCCCAGTATTCCACCAATTAGTAACCCAAGATTCCAGACATTTATTAACTGAGAAAGAAATCCACCAGGGCAAAAATACTATAGATGCAAGATAGAAAAGAGGAGTGAATGCTTTCTTTTTTGCCATTTTTTCGTCTGTAAATTGTTAATCAACCCATTCGTACACTCTATGCGATCGAATATTTCTTACACACATGAGTTTTATACAAGGTATCGAACTTATGAATCTATTTTCTTTGTGATTTTTTGGTTAGTCTTTGAATCTAGAAAGAATACAGAAATAGGCTAAGAATTCACTTCGAATGAAGAAATTTAGAATATTGTTTCCTGATATCTCAATTGGTCAAATTAAAAATAAAGTGTATCCTTTCGATGAATGATCGAAAGAACCACTTTAAGTAATGAATATTATTCAGATTTTGAGACGAAAGAACTCCTTTGATATCAAAATATCCAATATTTCGAAAAAATTTCACTGATTACCCATAGTCAGGAATAGAATAATTGAGGGAAAGATATTAGGATGATCAAAAAAAAATGACTGGCAAAGGATAAATTGGCTAGTTCTCAGTATTTAATTAAGAAATCCAATTGTTGGTCATTAAAGAATACAAAAGAAAGAATTTCAAATTTACAAGATACGATCTATCTGGATCTAAAGTGTCAATTCCAACAAATATTGAACTAAAAAAAATTCTTGCTTTCGAAATGGTTTGCCGTCTGAGATGAATCTATTATTTCGATTTGTTATTTGTTATTGAATTGCGTGCGCATAAAGACCATAAAACGCATAAAGACCATAAAAAGAGTTTCGTTTTATGGTTCTTTCATATACGTTTTCTTTAATTGAATGAACGTTCTGATTCTCAATTTATCAAAATACTTCAATTGGTACACGCAAGAAATAGGCTAATTCAGCAGCCTTTTGTTCAATTTCTCGTGGAGTCAAATTCTCATCAGTACGGGTCAAGGGAATGGACCCCTGGCCTCGGATGTCCATATAAAGAACACGACGAGCATAAATACCCTCTTTAACTTCTATTCTAACGGACTGAATATCTTTTATAAGGAATCGGAGGAATATGCGACGATTTTTTCCCGGAAATCCCCAACGAAAAATACAGACTATTCCTTCCTTTCTATCGAATCGATCATAACCACTACCTACATTCCAGGAAATTGTGCACCACAAATAAGAGCTAATAAAGAGACCCGCAATTCCGTAGAAAGACATCACGATTCCTTGTGGAAAAAAAATGATTTGCTGAGGCGGAAAAAAAGATAGCAAATTTCTACCAAGATAACTGGAAGTTCCAACTAATAAGAAGCCTAATGAACCTAAAAAAAGGATCAAGGCCCAGCAGAAATTACTTATTTTTCGAGACCCCGTTATAAGTTCTATCCATATATCGTCTGATCGCCAAGTCATACTTTACTCGATTGCATTTTATTGGAATTGAGATAATACCCCAGAGAAATTTGACTTTACTTTTTTGTTTCCGAAGTAACTCTCATCAACTAGCACTAGTTTGAGGTGAACTAGCACTAGTTTGATGTCAACCTTTAGGAGTAATTCATCAAATTGGTTAAATCTAAAATAATAACATACTCTTTATTTAATACGATCCCACTATACATATCGATATACATATAGATTCACCGACTACATTTCAGCCATCCAGAGATCCTGATCTATTTGAAAATTGCTAGAATTGATATATCCATATATCATGTTTCTGCGGGCATAAGAGTTTTTTCCTTTATGTTCGGTGGAAATCACATGTTATACTATATTCCAATAAATAGATATCCGTGTTATGATACAAGTCCACGTTTTCAAAAAAAAAATGGATGAGATTGGGTCCCAGCGGATCTAAACAATCTTGTTTTTTTGAACATGAAGAAATAAAGAAGCCATTGCAATTGCCGGAAAGACTAGGCCTACTAACGGCACAAAAATAGATGGAAGGTTCAAATTTGTCATAGAAGGGGTACCTCGATTTACTATTTGTATCTGTTATTATGTTATTATATAAATAAAGATATCTTGTAATAATTATAATTAAATTAAGAATTTGAATTCTAATTAGATAATATTTATTATTAATAGAATTTGAATAATTTTAAATTCTTAGTATAGATCGAAGTATCGATATATCTAAATCTAACTGAGTACGTATAATAAGAATAAGTGCAAAGAATGTAGAACTGTAGAACTAAATAAATGGACTTATTCATCTCCTCCATGAGAAAGATATGTATGATAATGATAATAAACTTTATTATTTTTCTTCATTTCTTTGTCTTTTGTTCTTGTCTTCTAATTTTCTAAAAATAGATAAAGAGTTTTTTACCGATTATCGAAGGATTCGTTCGAATCCGACCCAACATGGATTTTTAGCTAAAATGGTTTTTCGGTAGATAGAGAAAGATACAAAACTCTATTATCTATATTGAAATTTCAAATTATATACCTAAGACAAGACCAAATTCGTTTTATTTTACTAATTTCACGAACGGAAGAACTCACTCTTGGTGATAAAGGTTTCTTGATTCGTAATCAGGAATATAGGTCAAAAAAAGAGTTATCCTCAACTTTCGTTTTGATTCTTTCTACAATTCGATCTTCTATCACCAAAGAAAAGGCCATTATTATCTTATTTACTTTGATTCCGATAAACTAACTACTTTTTGCTACAAACACAAAAAAAATAATTGAACTTAGTGCTCTACTTGATTTTGCTTGACTTTTGATTCAAAGGAAAAAAGGCGTGGAGCTTAAATAACTCACTCAGAACGCTTTTTAAAAGATTACGTGGTACAATTAGGTCGAATAAACCCTTCTGGAATAAGTATTCAGCTGCTTGTGAACCTTCGGGTACTGTTTTATTCAATGTTTGTTCAATTACTCTTTTACCTGCAAATGCAATGTAGGCATTGGGTTCGGCAATAATGATATCCCCCAACATACCAAAACTAGCTGTCACTCCACCAGTTGTCGGAGATGTAAGGATTGATACATAAAATAATTTTTTATTTAATTGATAATCATATAAAGCAGACGATATTTTAGCCATTTGCATCAAGCTCAAACTTCCTTCCTGCATGCGCGCCCCCCCAGAAGCACACACT